ATACAAGATCTTTTACAAGTTCTTGTTTATCATATCAAAGATGATTTTAATGATATCGATGCGCAATATATTTTTTTCATTTTGAATGATCTCATCGATCTCATCGAAATAGATCGCCCCATCGATGAGATCGCTGCGCAAGATAGTGATTTAACTCTAGAAGATAGTTCTAATGATAGAGAAAGAAGTTCTAATGATAGAGAAAAAGAAGATAGTTCTAATGATATCGATGCGCAAGATAGTGATTTAACTCTAGAAGATAGTTTGAATGATATCGATGCGCAAGATCGTGAGTTAATTCGACAAGAGATCCAAGCTCGTATCAATGCTATCAATGCTAGTTTAGATAGTTTTATAGCTAATTTCCCTGATAGACAAGATAGTTCTAATGATAGAGAAGATAGTTCGAATGATAGAGAAGATAGTTCGAATGATGGAGAAGATAGTTCGAATGGTGGAGAAGATAGTTCTAATGATAGAGAAGATAGTTCGAATGATGGAGAAGATAGTTCGAATGGTGGAGAAGATAGTTCTAATGGTGGAAAAGATAGTTCTAATGGTGGAAAAGATAGTTTGAATGATGGAGAAGATAGTTCGAATGGTGGAGAAGATAGTTCTAATGATAGAGAAGATAGTTCGAATGATAGAGAAGATAGTTCGAATGGTGGAGAAGATAGTTCTAATGATAGAGAAGATAGTTCGAATGATAGAGAAGATAGTTCGAATGATATCGATGCACAAGATAGTGATTTAATTCGACAAAAGATCCAAGCTCATATCAATTCTATCAATGTTAATTTAGATAGTTTTCTATTTAATTTCCCTGATAGACAAGATAGTTCTAATGATAGACAAGATAGTTCTAATGATAGACAAGATAGTTCTAATGATAGAGAAGATAGTTCGAATGATAGAGAAGATAGTTCGAATGATGGAGAAGATAGTTCTAATGATGCACAAGATAGTGATTTAACTCTAGAAGATAATTCTAATTCTAATGACATACAAAGGAGGTCTAATGATAAAGAAAGAGACGATAGTTTTAATGATAGAGAAAAAGAAGATAGTTCTAATGATAGAGAAAGAAGTTCTAATGATAGAGAAAGAGAAGATAGTTCTAATGATAGAGAAAGAAGTTCTAATGATAGAGAAAGAGAAGATAGTTCTAATGATAGAGAAAGAAGTTCTAATGATAGAGAAAGAGAAGATAGTTCGAATGATAGAGAAAGAAGTTCTAATGATAGAGAAAGAGAAGATAGTTCTAATGATAGAGAAAGAAGTTCTAATGATAGAGAAAAAGAAGATAGTTCTAATGATAGAGCAAGAAGTTCTAATGATAGAGAAAGAGAAAATAGTTCTAATGATAGAGCAAGAAGTTCTAATGATAGAGAAAGAGAAGATAGTTCGAATGATAGAGAAGATAGTTCTAATGATAGAGAAAGAAGTTCTAATGATAGAGAAGATAGTTCGAATGATAGAGAAGATAGTTCGAATGATAGAGAAGATAGTTCGAATGATAGAGAAGATAGTTCGAATGATATCGATGCACAAGATAGTGATTTAATTCGACAAAAGATCCAAGCTCGTATCAATTCTATCAATGTTAATTTAGATAGTTTTCTATTTAATTTTCCTGATAGACAAGATAGTTCTAATGATAGAGAAGATAGTTCTAATGATAGAGAAGATAGTTCGAATGATAGAGAAGATAGTTCGAATGATGGAGAAGATAGTTCTATCGATGCACAAGATAGTGATTTAACTCTAGAAGATAATTCTAATTCTAATGACATACAAAGGAGGTCTAATGATAAAGAAAGAGACGATAGTTTTAATGATAGAGAAAAAGAAGATAGTTCTAATGATAGAGAAAGAAGTTCTAATGATAGAGAAAGAGAAGATAGTTCGAATGATAGAGAAAGAGAAGATAGTTTTAATGATAGAGAAAAAGAAGATAGTTCGAATGATAAAGAAAAAGAAGATAGTTCGAATGATAGAGAAAGAAGTTCTAATGATAGAGAAAGAAGTTCTAATGATAGAGAAGATAGTTCGAATGATAGAGAAGATAGTTCGAATGATAGAGAAGATAGTTCGAATGATAGAGAAGATAGTTCGAATGATAGAGAAGATAGTTCGAATGATAGAGAAGATAGTTCGAATGATATCGATGCACAAGATAGTGATTTAACTCTAGAAGATAGTTCGAATGATAGAGAGGCACAAGATCGTGAGTTAATTCCACAAGAGATCCAAGCTTGTATCAATGATATCACAGCTGGTTTAGCTAGTTTGAGAGCTAGTTTCCCTGATAGAGAAGATAGTTCTAATGATAGAGAAGGTAGTTCTAATGATAGAGAAGATAGTTCGAATGATAGAGAAAGAGAAGATAGTTTTAATGATAGAGAAAAAGAAGATAGTTCTAATGATGGAGAAGATAGTTCTAATGGTGGAAAAGATAGTTTGAATGATGGAGAAGATAGTTCGAATGGTGGAGAAGATAGTTCTAATGGTGGAAAAGATAGTTTGAATGATGGAGAAGATAGTTCTAATGATAGAGAAAGAGAAGCTAGTTTGAATGATCCTATTCCGTACTCGCACCCGGCGTACTATGTATGTAAGAATTGTCTGGAACCCAATTTGCGTATCCTGTTAAAACAAAACAAGTATATTTGTTACCTCTGTGAAAAGGATGTGACTAAGAGAGACGTTTTTTCAAATCGTCCTGAAGGTTTTGCTCATTTGTGGGTTATGTGTGAGAATTGTGAAGAACCAAATTATAAGAGGCCTTTAAGAGAAAGACTGAATATTTGTGAATACTGTGGATGGCATTTGAAAATGAATAGTCCAGATAGACTAGATCTTTCGATCGATCCGGATACTTGGGGTGGTATGGACGAAGACATGGTCTCTATAGATCCCATTGAATTTCTTGAATTAATTTCAGATTCAGAGGACGAAAACAAAAATGAAACCGAAAATGAAAATGAAAACAAAAATGAAACCGAAAATGAAAATGAAACCGAAAATGAAAATGAAAACAAAAATGAAACCGAAAATGAAAATGAAAACAAAAATGAAACCGAAAACGAAAATGAAAACAAAAATGAAACCGAAAACGAAAATGAAAACAAAAATGAAACCGAAAACGAAAATGAAAACAAAAATGAAACCGAAAACAAATACAAATACGAATGCGAATACGAATTTTATAAAGATCGTATTGATGCTTATCAAAGAAAGACGGGATTACCCGAGGCTATTCAAACAGGCATAGGCGAACTAAATGGCATTCCCGTAGCAGTTGGGGTTCTGGATTTTGAGTTTATAGGGGGTACTATGGGATCCGTAGTCGGTGAAAAAATCACCCGTTTGATTGAATACGCTACCAATCACTTTCTACCCCTTATTATAGTGTGTGCTTCCGGGGGGGCGCGCATGCAAGAAGGAAGTGTGAGCTTGATACAAATGGCTAAAATAGCCTCTGCTTTATATGATTATCAATCAATTAAAAAGTTATTTTATATATCAATCCTTGCATCTCCTACTACTGGTGGGGTGCTGGCTAGTTTTGGTACGTTGGCTGATATCGTTATTGCCGAACCCAATGCTTACATTGCGTTTGCGGGTAAAAGAGTAATTGAACAAATATTGAAGATAGAAGTACCCGAAGGTTTGCAAGAGACTGAAAATTTATTCCATAAGGGATCATTCGACCTAATCGTACCACGTAAGTTTTTAAAAAGTGTTCTGACTGAGTTATTAAATCTGCACGGTTTCTTTCCTTTGACTAAAAATGCAATGCAAATCAAAACCAAATAGAGGGCTAAGTTCAATTATTTGTAGCAAAGCAGTAGTTAGTTTATTCGGAATTAAAGGAAATAGGAATTTTGTTTGGCGACCTAAGATCTAATTATACAAAGATGAATAAGTTGATTTATTTAGCTCTACGTTTTATTCTATATCCTCACTTAGATATAGATATATAGATACTTAGATCTATACTAAGGATTGAATATAGTTATAGTTAAATAATAATGAAAATTCTGAATTATAATTATTATAAGATATCTTTATTTATAAATAATAATAACAGGTACGAACAATAAATCGAGGTACCCATTCTATGAACCTTCCTGCTTTTTTTGTGCCTTTAGTAGGCCTAGTTTTTCCGGCAATTGCAATGGCTTCTTTATCTCTTCATGTTCAAGAAAACAAGATTGTTTAGACCCGATGGACCCCATCTCTTCTATTTTTTTTCAAAAACTTAGACTTACATCATAACTAACACAGATATCTATTTAGCGAAATATGATATAACATGTGATTTCTGCCAAACATAAAGACATAAAGTAAAGGACTCTTATACCTGCAGAAACATAATAATATATGGGTAAATGAATTCTAGCCGTTTTCAAATCGACCAGGATCGCTGGATGGCTGAAATAAAAAGTCGTCGGATCTATATGTATAGTGGGATCATATGAAGGGTATGTTATTTTTTTAGTTTTTAGTTTAGATTATATCTAAGTAATTTGATGAATTACTCCTAAAGGTTCACATCAAACTAGTGCTAGTTGATGAGAGTTACTTCGGAAACAAAACAAAAAAGGTAAAGTAAAATGAATTTGAGGGTTTCTCTCAATTCCAATAAAATAAAATCGGATCAAGTATGAATTGGCGATCAGAACATATATGGATAGAACTTATAATGGAGTCTCGAAAAATAAGTAATTTCTGCTGGGCCTTTATCCTTTTTTTAGGTTCATTAGGGTTCTTATTGGTTGGAACTTCCAGTTATCTTGGTAAAAATTTAATATCTTTTTTTCCGTCTCAGCAAATCATTTTTTTTCCACAAGGTATCGTGATGTCTTTCTACGGGATCGCGGGTCTCTTTATTAGTTCCTATTTGTGGTGCACAATTTCCTGGAATGTAGGCAGCGGTTATGATCGATTCGATAGAAAGAAAGGCATAGTGTGCATTTTTCGGTGGGGATTTCCTGGAAAAAATCGTCGCATATTCCTCCGATTCCTTATAAAAGATATTCAGTCCATTAGAATAGAAGTTCAAGAGGGTATTTATGCCCGTCGTGTCCTTTATATGGACATCCGGGGCCAGGGGGCCATTCCCTTAACTCGTACTGATGAGAATTTGACTCCACGAGAAATTGAACAAAAAGCTGCTGAATTGGCCTATTTCTTGCGTGTACCAATTGAAGTATGAAGTATTTTGACAAAAAAAATGGGAGATGGGGGTTTGGGTTTTGAGGAAAAAATGCAAGAATCCTCTTTTTTTCTATAACATAATATAACCTAAGTGAAGTTTCATCAGAAGGGTCATTTCGAACCAAAGCGGGCGGAACAATTACAAAACGGAATTCTTTCTTTTTGTCACTCGACGTTTTATTTTCTCCTTTCTTTTGTGTTCCTTAATAACCAAGACAAAAATAACAATTAGATTTCTTAATAATGATAACTAGCCAATTTCCGGCTTGTTTTGTTACTTTGAGTATTTCAATATCTTTCCCTGAATTATTATTATTCTACTATTCCTGTCTGTAGGCAATCAGGGAATTTTTTTTTTAATATTGGATATTGTGGATTCTTTTGTCTCAAAATTGGATTAATATTCATTACTTAAAACTTAAAGCCTTTCTTTCAGTCATTCATTGAAAGGAGGAGACAGTTGTTTCGAATTTGCCCAATTGAGATATCGGGAAACTTTATTTTTTTAGTATTTCTTCATTGGAAATGGATTGATTTTTAGTCAATTTCTCTAGTCTTTCGAGATTAAAAGACTAATCAAAAAATCACAAATAAAATAGATTAAATTAATAGGTTCCATACCTTGTATAGAACTCATGCGTGAAAGAAGGATTCGATCACATAGAGTCGACGAATGAAGTGGGTTGATTAACAATTCACAGATGAAAAAATGGCAAAAAAGAAAGCATCCACTCCTCTTGTATATATAGTATTTTTTCCTTGGTGGCTTTCTCTCTCATTTAAAAAAAGTCTGGAATCTTGGGTTACTAATTCGTGGAATGCCGGGCAATCCGAAATTTTTTTGAATGATATTCAAGAAAGGGGTATTCTAGAAAAATTCATAGAATTAGAGGAACTCCTCGTCTTGGACGAAATGATCGAAGAATACTCGAAGACACGTCTACACAAGCTTCCTATACCTCTAAGAATACAAAAAGAAACGATCCAATTAATCAAGATACACAACGAAGATCGTATCCATACGATTTTTCACTTTTCAATAAACATAATCTGTTTTGTTATTCTCAGTGGTTATTCTATTTTGGGTAAGGAAGAACTTGTTATTCTTAACTCTTGGGCCCAGGAATTCCTATATAACCTAAGCGACACGGTCAAAGCTTTTTGTATTCTTTTATTAACCGATTTATGTATCGGATTCCATTCACCCCACGGTTGGGAATTACTGATTGGCTCTGTCTACAAAGATTTTGGATTTGTTCAGAATGATCAAATAATATCGGGTCTTGTTTCCACTTTTCCAGTGATTCTTGATACAGTTTTTAAATATTGGATTTTTCGTTATTTAAATCGCGTATCTCCGTCACTTGTAGTTATTTATCATTCAATGAATGACTGATAACAGATCCACTCATATTAATCTTCGAAGGTTTGCAACTTTGTAGTTGTACATAAACAAAGCGTTGAAAATTTATGCTTTCTATTTTTACCCATCTTCAGGCTGAATCCTATATTATTCCAGTAACTAACAGAATCGTGGATAGGGAACTATATTAGTGACTTACCCCACCTATTGTAGAAATTTTGGTATCAACGGTTGAACCATGGAAACTAGAAATACTTTTTCTTGGATAAAGGAACAGATTACTCGATCTATTTCCGTATCGCTCATGATATATATCATAACTCAGACGGCCATTTCAAATGCATATCCCATTTTTGCACAGCAGGGTTATGAAAATCCACGAGAAGCGACGGGGCGTATTGTATGTGCCAATTGTCATTTAGCTAACAAGCCCGTGGATATTGAGGTACCGCAAGCGGTACTTCCTGATACTGTATTTGAAGCGGTTGTCCGAATTCCTTATGATATGCAACTGAAACAAGTTCTTGCTAATGGTAAAAAAGGGGGTTTGAATGTAGGGGCTGTTCTTATTTTACCGGAAGGTTTTGAATTAGCTCCCCCCGATCGTATTTCTCCCGAGATGAAGGAAAAGATAGTAAATTTGTCTTTTCAGAGCTATCGCCCTAATAAAAAAAATATTCTTGTGATAGGCCCTGTCCCCGGTCAGAAATATAGTGAAATTGCCTTTCCTATTCTTTCCCCTGACCCCGCTACTAAAAAAGATGTTCACTTCTTAAAATATCCTATATACGTAGGCGGGAACAGAGGAAGGGGTCAGATTTATCCTGACGGGAGCAAGAGTAACAATACAGTTTATAATGCTACAGCAGCGGGTATAGTAAGGAAAATCATACGAAAAGAAAAGAAGGGGGGAT